GACGTATAGCGCGACTTGTCAGAAATATTGGGTCATATGGGATTTCCCCGTTATCTCCCCCGATCGAGATATCCTCGGTTTCGCCCAAGAAAGATTAATTGAATCATCAAAAATTTGGAGCGTGAGGTACTATTAAATCAAATCCATTTTTGGGGGGGATTCAGATTACTATTATCAATTAGAATGATTTATGGTTGGGTTGGTTGGGCTAATAAAATGAAGTATCCAGGCTCCGTTTAGAAAAACCCAATTGGTAATATATCTATGATTACTACTTGTATCATAAATAATTCCTATTTGTAAAGAGATCCCGTTTGGAAAGAGAAGCGGTCTCAATTAATCAATGTTAATCAATCGAATGGATGAATACATCAAATATTTGGTGGAAGGCATGAAATGAATTGAAAAAAAAAAAGAAAGTCATAACAAAAAGAAATGGTAATGAGAGCATTTGTCCTATATGTGCAAATCGAAATCGGGCGGATCTTTACCCGGAGTAGAGCATAAACCTAAAAAGATTAACGAGGCCCATTCAAGAACAAGAAAATTACATCGTGATTTGGATTGGATCTCGATGAAACAATACATCAATGAGAAGTTAATTCGATAAGTTTAGTGAATTCTTTTTTTTTATTATAAGGAAAGGAGTCAAAACTCGTCTTTATTGAAAAATCGAAGAAAAAGTCCTTTCGTTAGAAACCTGCTATGAAAAAAGAAAGAGGACTGGAATCTACACATTGATTCGTTTTTTTTTTTTCGCAATTTTTTTTTGAACCGTATGCGTCAAAAGATGCATGTACGGTTCCTAAGGGATACAACTTTACCCTAATCAACCGACTTTATCGAGAAAGATTACTTTTTTTAGGCCAAGAGGTTGATAGTGAAATATCGAATCAGCTTATTGGTCTTATGGTATATCTCAGTATCGAGGATGATACCAAAGATCTGTATTTGTTTATAAACTCTCCTGGCGGATGGGTAATACCCGGAGTAGCTATTTATGATACTATGCAATTTGTGCGACCAGATGTACATACAATATGCATGGGATTAGCCGCTTCAATGGGATCTTTTATCCTAGTCGGAGGAGAAATTACCAAACGTCTAGCATTCCCTCACGCTTGGCGCCAATGAGGTTTTTATTTGAGAGAAAAAAAAAGACTATGCCTTCGCCATATGAAATATGAATATTAAGTAATAATAGCATGGCACTTTGAATTCGATATGAGAAAGTTTTTTATTGTTTTTTCAAAACATTAGATTATGTATCGAAAGAGTAGTATGAGATTAAAGGTATTTCCGATTTTATCTTATCTATCGGGAGTCCAGTTCAGCGTCACAAACTTTTTTGTTTTCACACTAGAGGACTTTTAACATATGTTATGAAAGAGTGCGAAAATCAAAAATAAAATAAGATTATTTTTTCCTTATTTTATTTGATCGGCTCAAAAAGAAACTTTGGGATTGCTGAATCACAGACAAAAAAAATCATAAATATATAAAGCAACGGAGCCATCATAGTATTTTTAAACTCCTTGGAAAGGAAGGGTGGTAATTTGATCATTTACCGATATGGGTCTGATAGATCCTATTTTTCTCTGTCTTTGATGGAAGGTAAGGGTCAATTTGATTGTAGAGCCGTATGCAACGCACAAAAGATGCCTGTACGGTTGTTCAATTCTATCTTTTTTTTGCTTGTTATTCTTTATCTTTCTTTCTTTTCTCTTCCTTTCATCATGCGAGATAGAGGAACCTTTTATTATGTTATATCATCAGGGTAATGATCCATCAACCTGCTAGTTCTTTTTATGAGGCACAAACGGGAGAATTTATCCTGGAAGCGGAAGAACTGCTGAAACTGCGTGAAACCCTCACAAGGGTTTATGTACAAAGAACGGGTAAACCTTTATGGGTTGTATCCGAAGACATGGAAAGAGATGTTTTTATGTCAGCAACAGAAGCCCAAGCTTATGGAATTGTTGATCTTGTAGCGGTTGCATGAAAATAGCATGGATTTCGCCCAACTCCGTGATTTGAGATTTTATCTTTTTATTTTACCAAGTTTAATATTCTATCTATTAAAACTTATTTAATAGAATATTAACTAGAAGTAATTCATAATCATCTGGTTAGGATCGATCTAAACCAGCCCATCATATTATGGATATGATTCAACATGCCAACTATTAAACAACTTATTAGAAATACAAGACAGCCAATCCGAAATGTCACGAAATCCCCCGCTCTTGGGGGATGTCCTCAGCGTCGAGGAACATGTACTAGGGTGTATGTGCGACTCGTTCAGATCATGAGCTAGCCCAAAAGAAAGAAAACAATTTTTCCAGTATCCATGATCAATACCGATGAATAGGATAGAATGGAAAAACAAACTCCATTCACTATCTAAAAATCAAAAAATCTATCATATCCCTATCCCTCTATTGTGTATGAAATTTATGGTTTCCATTGGTGCAAATCCAATCACCTCAATTTAAGATGA